GGTGGTATAACCCCCTTGTCTTTCAGAAATACCTGATACGGAGATAAAAAAGAATCAAAATTTCTGCTAGATCCCTTTTTCCCTGGGATTGTAGTTCAATTGGTCAGAGCACCGCCCTGTCAAGGCGGAAGCTGCGGGTTCGAGCCCCGTCAGTCCCGACGGATCCAATAAATGCATCAATGAATCTCTCCTTTTTTATGAAAGGGGCTGGGGGCTTTCATTCCCAAAGCAAGGGGTGATCCTTATTTTTTTTATTTTGATTCTTTGTTTGGGTTTGTAACTATGTAACTGATAGAAATGAAAGGGCAATCTGATGATACTTCATTAGATAATAATTGTACAAGAAAGGAAGACGTAAAGTAGGTTAGAGAAAAAAAGAAAGGAAATGGATGAGAAATAAAGGAATTTTGGATGGGGTCAGAAATCAAAGTTTGGGTTCGGTATGGATAAAAGAACTTCCTATGTTATACTATTCAATTCTCGACAACGAATTGATTTGATAGTTCCGATATTGTTATTCATGATATTGATCGGATTCAAGATAATCGAGCGAGATCTTTTTTATTGAATTTAAATTTTAAATAAAGGCAAAAGATTTATCCTCTCTATGGGACCAAATCCCGAGTTATTGTGAAGTAAAAAAAACGATGAGATTATGGAAGTTAATATTCTTGCATTTATTGCTACTGCACTATTCATTCTAGTTCCTACTGCTTTTCTACTTATCATTTATGTAAAAACAGTTAGTCAAAATAATTAGTTATTTTGAATAAAACTTGGGTTCCGAGTTCTTAAATTGACGAAATGAAAAGGATTCCCATCTAAATGAACGGACTATAATTGGAAGTATTCCGATAGTATGGTAAGAAAGAATCATCTATTTCTTTCTACCATACTATCTAGTTATTAGTGTTATTGTAGTGTATTAAAGTTGTACAATCTACAAAGTTGTACTCTAGTATCAAAACAGAGGTTTACATTGATGTAGATCAATCTACAATATTATCTTGATATATGTGGATATCAATTCCACATATGGAATTGACCTAGAGACCCATTCTTCTTATTTGCTACATCTATTTGTTCTTTATGTTCTGACTATCAAAAAATTGATACAGTTAGATCGACAATTAGTAGTACCTCTAGAGGCCGCTTCTTCCCCATACTACGAGTGAAAGGGAAAATGTAAAGACTACCATTAAAGCAGCCCAAGCAAGACTGACTATATCCATGTGAATTATGTCCCCTATCTCTATAAATATGAAGGAATTATCCCATTTTTCCTCACTAATAATAGTGGAATCCATGGCGCAGAGTCAAAAGGGGATTCCGTCCTAACACTAGGGATAAAGCACTCCAATAAATCAACTCATAAGAAATTCTTATATGTATTCCTTCTAATTGGGAAACAAGCAAAATACGTAGTAATATCTTAAGGGATTATTTTTAATGGAATATGTAGTAAAGTAATCATAAGGCCTATTCCGTTTTTGTTGATCTTTCTAAGTAAAAAGCATAAAAATAAAAACCATTATCTATTCCATACCACAAATTCCCCTTTTGATCTAACCCGAACCCTATCTTTCTTTCTCGACGATTATCTCATAGTAGGGAGACAGTATATTCTTGATTAAGGGTTGCCGAAAAGAAATTCTTTTTCCCCTTCCTTTCTTCTATAAATATAAAAAGAATAAAAAGAAACTATCTATTCAATCAATATCCCGACCAGGATTCGCGCGAGTCCGTCGTTCGTTGTCTTCGGCCCCTTTACCACAACTATTAATTCCATCCAATTAGATTTCCTATCAAATCAAACTCTCCAATCTAGCTCAAGATCCAGTCATTGTACACGACATTAATAAATAATTAGTAAGTAGTCAACCGAAGTCTTGGTAATCCCTCTGCTATTACTAAAAAATAGCATATTTATTTGAATCCCAAGGATTTAGAATCTTTTATTTATACTATACAAACCCCACCCAGCTAAGATGCTTATGCTTAGAAGCAAACAAGAATGAACAGCCCCGTTCTGATATTCTGATAGGCAATAATTCGGCGAGTTATATTAACTTAACAGATAACAGAAGAAGATATTTTGAGTCTTTTGTTGATTAGGCGACACCCGGATTTGAACTGGGGAAAAAGGATTTGCAGTCCCCCGCCTTACCACTCGGCCATGCCGCCAAAATGATACAAAATATATGAAAATGTTCCTGGATTAACGAACAGCTTTTTTTTTATTCTACTTGCATCTCCAGTCCTCTTTTCCTTAACCCTTTTCCTAAAAAAAACCTTCCCTTTTTGATTTATCCCCCGATTGATTATATAGTATCTCAAAAAATACACAATGCTAAAAGCCTTTTCTCACTCTTATATTGAATTGAATGAAAAAGAAAATGTGATTTTCCATCACAAAAGATAAATTTAATTTATGACAAAACCAATTGGAACCGTTAACTGTTAACTGTTAACTGCTGACTGCGAATTCATGAACGATTCT